GAAAGGAAAAAACAAGGGATGAATTTCACTTGAAAGAGACAGTCTATAAAGATAGCCCAGTTTATAAAACTTCTTATTTAGATGGGAATAAAGAGAATTCGAAGTTAGAAGTATTAAAAGAAGATAAATTATGGTTTGAAAAACCTCTTGTGACTCTTCTTTTCGACTATAAACGGTGGAATCGTCCATTGCGATATATAAAAAACAATCGATTTGAAAATGCAGTAAGAAATGAAATGTCACAATATTTTTTTTATACATGTCGAAATGATGGAAAAGAAAAAATATCTTTTACGTATCCACCTAGTTTGTCAACCTTCCGGGAAATCATAAAAAGAAAAATGGATTTGTTCACAGAAGAAAAACGGCCCCCTGATGAATTGTATGATCATTGGATTTCTACTAATGAACAAAAAAAGAAGAATCTCAGCAAAGAATTTCGAAATCGAATTGAAGTTCTAAAAAAAGGATCCATTACTCTAGATGTGCTGGAAAAAAAGAGTAGATTATGTAATGATGAGACTAAAAAAGAATACTTGCCTAAAATAGATGATCCCTTTTTGAATGGTCCCTATCGCGGAAGGAGAAACATTTTTTTTTCTTCCTCAATCAGAAATGAAACTTCGATAAAAAATGACATCGAGAAAAGATGGATAAATAAGATCCAGGGTATACTTTTTACTATTGATTATGATTATGAAAAATTGGAAGAGAAAATAGATACATTTGATCAAAATTCATTATCAACAGAAAATAAAAATGATTTCTTTCCGTTTTCAAAAATGGAATTCAAAATCCAACAAGGAAGAATTGTCTTCGAAGATGAAATCAATATTTTCAAATTCATCTTCATCCAAAATGTCAATCCAGAGTCTAAAAGACTAAAAGAAATAAGTAAAAAAGTAAAAAGATGAAAACAAAGCCTAAATAAAATAAGAGATAAGAAGAAATCCGACCCGCTCCTAAATATTTGATACCCTCTCCAACAAAGAAACTTATAAGCCCAAAAACGTTGGAAATTCCATCAATTCCTCGTCGATCAAAAAAATGAGTTAGTTCAGCTAATCTTCTTAGACCCCCAACCAAAGATATTCGATAAAAAAAATCTATGTAACCACGATTATATGACCAATCATAGATAAGATTGATGATTTTTTCCCAGAGAATTGTATTCTTATTATTACCCTCCTTAACAAATGAATTTTGTAAGTTCAAGTTTTTGAAAGATGAATAAATGGGCTTATATAAAAAAAACGCTATAAATATACCAAAAAAGGCTAGACTTACCGAAAAAAGTGAATTTATAAAAAATTCATACCAATCGATAGAATTATTTGGATTCGGATGTAAAAGGTTTATAGACGGATTCAACAAATTTGATAATAGATCAAAATCAATTCCACTTTGATTATAAGGAATTCCTATAATTCCAACAAGACAAGTAAATAGTACTAATATAGACATGGAAAATAGCATTGTACTGTCCGATTCGGGGGGATAAAAAAACGTATTTTGAATTCCAAAATACGGAATACTAATAAAAGGGCGTATCATCTTTTTTCCATTATCAAAAATTCGATAGGTTATATTGAAAAAAAACAAAATCCCTTTTTCATTATTATTTGTTGATAATAAAGAAAACTGATTTTTTTGAATTTCTTTTCCCCATGGAGATATTGAATAGCAGGAACCGCTTTTTTGACCACTGTAATTTTTAAAATGAACGTTTAAATGTCCCTCAAAAGTCAGTAAATAGATTCGAAACATATAAAATGCGGTCAATCCCGCTGTGAAACAAGCTATAATTGCAAAAACCGGAGAATACAACCAACTATCGTTAAGAATCTCGTCTTTGGACCAAAAACAAGCGAGAGGTGGAATACCACAAAGAGAAAGCGTACCTATTAAAAAAGCAGTTTTTGTAATTGGTACATGCTTTTTCAAACCTCCCATAAGAACCATATTCTGACTTTTATCGGGAGAATATCCAACAATAACTTCCATTGAATGAATAATGGATCCGGATCCTAAAAACAATAATGCTTTCGAATAAGCATGAGTAATCAAATGAAATAAAGCCGTTCGATACGATCCCATTCCTAAAGCTAATATCATATAACCCAGTTGGGACATCGTAGAATAAGCCAAACTTCTTTTAATATCTTTTTGAGCAAGGGATAAAGTAGCTCCGAATAGTAGTGTTACTATACCTATCAAAGAAATAAAATTCATTATCTGAGGTATAATTATAAAAAGAGGAAGGAGGCGAGCTACAAGAAAAATACCTGCTGCGACCATAGTAGCGGCATGTATAAGAGCCGAAATAGGAGTGGGACCTTCCATGGCATCAGGTAACCATACATGAAGGGGGAATTGAGAAGACTTGGCAACTGCACCTGTAAATAAAAACAAGGCACACAAAGTAAGAAATAAACAATTTACCTCATTATTATAAACTAATTTATTTACTATTTCGAATAAATCTCGAAATTCGAAACTACCCGTTATAGCATAAAGTCCCAAAATCCCCAATAATAAACCAAAATCGCCTACACGATTCGTTACAAAGGCTTTTTGACAAGCATTCGCCGCAATAGGTCGTGTGAACCAAAAACCTATTAATAGATAAGAACACATTCCAACAAATTCCCAAAAAATATAAATTTGTATCAAATTCGCGCTAGTAACTAATCCCAACATGGACGTAGTGAAAAAACTCATATAAGAAAAAAATCTCAAATATCCCTGATCATGATACATATAATTGTCACTATAAAAAAGAACCAGAATTCCAACCGTACTAATTAATATTACCATAATCGAAGCAAGTGAATCTATTAAATAACCGAAGTCTAAAGAAAAATCATTATTAATTGTCCAAGACCATACATACTGATAGATAGAACTTTTATTTATTTGCTGAATAGATAGATAGACCGAAAGGAGCATAACTATATTTAGTAGAAAAATACTAGGAAAGGACCACATACGTCGAAGATTTTTTGTTGCCGTTGGAAAAACTATAAGTCCAACTCCTATTAACATAGGAATGGTAAGTGGAATGAGAGGTATAATCCATGAATAGCGATATGTATAGTCCATAAAAAAACCTTTTATCTTTTATTCTTATTTTATTCTGAATTATTCTTTCTCAACTCCTTCAAATATTCAGAGGAAGAAGGAAGTTAGAATAAATAGGACCAGGCTAATAGTGCAATCGAAAATGAAATCAAAATAAATAAAAAATTAACTCAAATTACTAATACTATTTTTGCTTTATATTAATTTCTATTTTATATTAATTTCTATATAGATTATATATATATATTTCAATTTTATATATAGATTTTTTATTTTTTTAAATTGACTTTACTTTCTATATATAATTTATTTATATAATTGACTATAATAATTTTACTAATAAAAAATAATAAACTATTATTACTATAAATAACTAACTATAGCTATAAATATTTATCTTATAAATAACAAACTATAACTATAATATAGTTAGCTATCGCTAATTTATCTAAATAAATCTAAATAAATTAGCTAAGTTAGAACGAAGATCTTTCTAAAGATAGAAAACAATTCCATTACCATTAGGTATTACGAGAATTTATTCTATCTCTGTAGACGAACGATTGATAATTCCATACAGCAAATATACGAAGAGTATTTTCTATATTCCTTTTTTTCCATTAATTTCAAAAATAGAAAAGACATGGAATTTTTTTAGAATTGTCGAAAGGACTATTAGAATATCCGCCATTTTTCTTTCGATACCTACCATGGATCAAAATCAATGAGCAAGGATTTCGTTTTTCACCTTTTATTTTGATACGGATATAAATATAAAACGAAAAAGATAAACATAGATATATAAAAACTTCGTTATTTCTCTTTTGTGTCTTAGTTGGATTGGATGGAATCAAGATTAAAAAAAATTGAAAAATAACTGAAATTGTTTGAACAATAAATGTCTTTCACATTCAACTAGATAAAAAAATAATTTTTTTTTGAATTGATTTTTTCATGGCAGTTCCAAAAAAACGTACTTCTATATCAAAAAAAGATATTCGTAAGAACATTTGGAAAATAAAGGCCTATTTTACAACGTTGAAGGCTTTTTCATTAGCGAAATCTATTTCTACGGGTAATTCAAAAAGTTTTTTTGTGCAACAAAAAACTTATAGTAAATAATAAGAAAATGGTACTTTTTTTTAGTGTAGTCTTTCCCGATGGGGATTCTTATTTTCCCCATCAAGCTACTTGAAATTCGAATAGTCATTTTAATAATTGAATTACTAAATAAGAATTGAATTCTGGTAATATTTGGGAATGTTTCAATATGGAGTAATGTTTCAATATGGAGTAAAACGAAAGGAATTTTTTGTCATTAATTGAATTAACTTTTTGAATTTCAATCTCGACAACTAAATAAAAAAAGCTTATTATTATTTCGAGTATGCCGCTATGGTGAAATCGGTAGACACGCTGCTCTTAGGAAGCAGTGCTAGAGCATCTCGGTTCGAGTCCGAGTGGCGGCAGGCCATCTTCGAAAAAAAAAAAAAAAAAGACAATAAGTTTTATATATAATAAATGCAATTCCAGATTGGATTGCGTATCATTTTCTATACTTTTTTTTATTTGAGAATTTTTATGATATTTTCCACTTTAGAACATATATTAACTCATATATCATTTTCGATTGTTTCAATTGTAATTACAATTTTTTTGATAATTTTTTCAGTTGATGAAATCATAGGACTATACTATTCCTCAGAAAAAGGCATTATAGCTACTTTTTTCTGTATAACGGGATTATTAATCACTCGTTGGATTTATTCGGGACATTTCCCATTAAGTGATTTATATGAATCACTCATTTTCCTTTCATGGAGTTTCTCCCTTATTTCTATCGTTCCATATTTTAAAAAACATACCAATTATTTAAGCGCAATAACCTCACCAAGTACTATTTTTATACAAGGCTTTACCACTTCAGGTCTTTTAACCGAAATACATCAATCTGTAATATTAGTACCCGCTCTTCAATCCCAGTGGTTAATGATGCACGTAAGTATGATGATATTGGGCTATGCAGCTCTTTTATGCGGATCATTATTATCAGTAGCTCTTTTAGTCATTGCATTTCAAAAGCTTTTGAGTAAAGTGAAAAATTTCGTAAATGAGTCATTTTCATTTAACAAGATCCAATATATGGAGGAAAAGCAGAATGTTTTAATGAACAACTTCTCCTGTTCTGCGAAAAATTATTACAGAGCTCAACTAATTCAACAATTAGATCAGTGGAGTTATCGTATTATTAGTATAGGGTTTATCTTTTTAAACATCGGGATTCTTTCAGGATCAGTATGGGCTAATGAGGCATGGGGATCATATTGGAATTGGGACCCAAAAGAAACTTGGTCATTTATTACTTGGACCATATTTGCAATTTATTTACATACTCGAACAAATAAAAAAAAGTTCAAAAGTGTAAATTGCGCGATTGTGGCTTCTATGGGCTTTCTTATAATTTGGATATGCTATTTTGGGGTCAATTTATTAGGAATAGGGTTACATAGTTATGGTTCCTTTAATTTTCATTAACATGAAATAAAATTGAAAAATATTCCTACAACATACAAATAGAAAGATAAAACATCTTCAAAAAAATGATAATCAAAATTTGAAATACTAAAAAATTACTAAATATTAAGTTAAAGAATATAAGAAAAAAACTTCATACTTCAGGGAAGATGTCGAGAACCATTTGAATCACTACACTAATTGATTCAAAAGGTTCTCACAAAAATAAATCCATCTAGTCAAAATTTCAATTCATTTTTACTTTAGTTAATTTTTATTTTTCGTTGTAAAATTGCAAACCGAAAAATAAAGAATAGGATTCTTTATTTCTTCTTGTTTTATTCATGAAAACTATCGATAAAAATATGTAGATATAATAGCTTCGACCTTCTCAACTGAGAGTGAGAGAATGAAATCCGGATAAATACCAATACCTATTATTGGGAGAAGAATAGAGATTGAAATAAACAATTCTCTCGGCCCAGAATCAAAAAAATAAGAGTTTTGAGCATTCAAAATGTTGTATCCATAGAACATTTGACGTAACATCGATAATAAATAAATAGGAGTTAATATCATTCCAATTGCCATTAGAAAAGTAATTAGTATTTTTGGAATTAAAAAATATTGTTGGCTGGTAATTATTCCAAAAAAGACTATCAATTCGGCAACAAAACCACTCATGCCGGGTAATGCAAGGGAGGCCATTGATAAGATACTGAACAGTGTGAATATTTTTGGAAGGAAAATCGCCATTCCACCCATTTTGTCGAGATAAACAAGACGTATTCTATCATACGTCATTCCTGCCAAGAAAAAAAGAGCAGCACCAATAAATCCGTGAGAAATCATTTGTAAAAGGGCTCCATTGAGTCCCGTATCGGTTATCGCCCCAATTCCGATAATTATGAACCCCATATGAGATACGGAGGAATAGGCTATTCTTTTTTTTAAATTACGTTGACCGGGAGATGTTGAAGCTGCATAGATTATTTGTATTGCACCTACTATAATCAACCAGGGAGAAAATATAGAATGAGCATGGGGGAATAATTGCATATTGATCCGAACCAAACCATATGCTCCCATTTTTAATAAAATTCCAGCTAGAAGCATACAAGTACTGTAATGTGCCTCCCCGTGGGTGTCTGGTAACCATGTATGTAAGGGTATGATCGGTAATTTGACAGCAAAAGCAATAAAAAATCCAGTATAAAATAGTAGTTCTAGTGCTACAGGATACGATTGGTTAGCTAATATTTCAAAATTTAATGTTGGTTCGTTCGAACCATATAAGCCAATACCAAAAACGCCTATTAATAGAAAAATAGACCCCCCCGCAGTGTATAAAATGAATTTTGTAGCTGAATACAGACGTTTCCGTCCTCCCCATATCAATAGAAGTAAATAAACTGGAATTAATTCGAACTCCCACATGAGAAAAAAAAGTAAAAGATCGTGAGAAGAAAATGATCCTATTTGACCGCTGTACATTGCTAACATCAGGAAATAGAACAATCGGGAATCCCGAGTAACCGGCCAGGCTGCTAAAGTAGCTAAAGTGGTTATAAATCCCGTCAGTAAAATGGTTCCTATAGAAAGCCCATCTATTCCCAATCTCCAGTCAAAATCAAAAAAATTAATCCATTTATAATCCTCTGCTAGTTGATTTAATGGATCGGTCAATTGGAAATGATAACAAAATGTATAGGTCGTTAAAAGGAGTTCAAAAACCGAAATGGATATAGTATACCACCTTATTACCTTATTTCCTCTATGAGGTAGAAAGAAAATTAAAGAACCCGCCAATATTGGTAAAACTACAATTATTGTTAACCAAGGAAAATAATTCGTGGTAAAGACAAGATAGAATTAGACCCCAAAACCCGTTCTTTTTCGAGAACGGGTTTTTTGTCGGTAAAAAAAATCAATTGTTTTTATTGAAAATTCAGTTTGTTTAAAGTCGTTTTTTCTGGAACTTATTATATTAATAAGCTAGACCCATGCTTCGAGTTGTTTCATGCCATAAATAAACCCTCACGCTCAAAAAATCCGTTGGGCACGCGGATTCACATCTCTTACAACCAACACAGTCCTCCGTTCGTGGAGCGGAAGCAATTTGCTTAGCCTTACATCCATCCCAAGGGATCATTTCTAATACATCGGTTGGGCAGGCTCGGACACACTGAGTACATCCTATACATGTATCATAAATCTTTACTGAATGTGACATTGGATCTCTCATTTTTTGAATATCATAAATCTTCGATCTAGTAAACTTATATATATATCATATATTTATATACCAGATGAATCAATGATTTTATCATTATTTTAATAATCAATTGAATTATGGATCGCGACTCCTGGGTTGGCTAAGATACTTTGATTTCTTACATTTTTAATAAGTTTACGTGTAGTATTAAATAATTGATGAATATTCGAATTAAAAATAAATTAGTAGTACTTATTTATTCAATAAATTCGATTGATTGATACGAGTTGATTTTCTATTACGATAAATTGATGAAACAATAGCTAACCCAATAGCCGCTTCGGCTGCGGCAATAGCTATAACAAAAATAGAGAAAATATCTCCTTGTAATTGTCGACTATCAAACAAATCCGAAAATGTTACGAAATTTATATTAACTGCATTCAGGATAAGTTCCAGACACATAAGAGCCCTAACCATATTTCGACTCGTGATCAATCCATAGATACCAATAGAAAATAGATAGGCACTCAAAACAAGTGCATGTTCGAGTATCATTGATCAGCTCCTTATCAATTTTGAGTCATTTCACCATGAACAATAAATCAAGGCTTTTGCTTGACAGAACACATAGAAAAAAAAGAATATATTCTTTTTTTTTGTAATAGAGAAAAAGATCGATATTGAAATAGAATTCAAAAATGAAAGCTAAATGCATTTGATAATAGCGAGAAAATCTCAATTTTGATTGTTCTTAATAGTTAGAAAGATTTTTCATTGACGGGCAACAGCAATTGCACCTATCAAAGCAACTAAAAGAATTATTGAAATGAGTTCAAATGAAAGAAAAAAATCCGTTGATAAATGAATTCCAATTTGTTGACTATTCCCTATCAAATCTTGTTCGATAATCTGGTTTGATTTTGTCGTCCAAATAATTCCGTACCAAGACGTATCGAGAATCGTGTTAATTAAGGAGATAAAAATACTTGCACAAACCAACGAAGTAATCCCATTACCAACAGTCCAAAGATCGAAATCTTTATAATATTCGGAACCAGTCATGAACATGACAGCAAATAAAATTAAAACGTTTATAGCTCCAACGTAAATAAGGAGCTGTGCAGCCGCTACAAAATGAGAGTTTGATAAAATATAAAATAAAGATATACAAACAAGAACCAATCCCAACGCAAAAGCAGAATAAATTGGATTGGTAAGTAATACCACTCCTATACCTCCTAATAGAAGACCTGATCCCAGAAAAACTAAAAGAAAATCATGTATTGGTCCAGGCAAATCCATTCTATATACAAGATAAACAAATTGAAATGTTTTTCATGATTTTATTGACCTGACCAGGAAATTTTTTCTTTTTTTATGATATGCTCCTAATTGAATTCAATTAGAATGGAATGGGGTTTCTAATGGATTTGAATTACGTCTAGGTCCAATTACTATACCAATATCTTGTTCCCCTTATGTCAAACCAAGTAGAAAAGTTAGCTGGAAACTAGTTCTAAATAAATATAGAGATTATTAAATTCTATTTTCAATCCAAATTGATTTGCACTTCTCACTACCTAATCAACAATTAATTGCAATTTCGAGTTCTAGTTCTATTGAGTAAAAAAAAAAAAATAAGGAAGGATTCCTTTCAATTAGATAAAAGTGAACCTAACTATACACTACTATAGTAACTATAATTACTCTTTAATCATCAAATGTATTTTTTATTTGAGGATAATTCAAAATTGTTCGAATTGTATAATCGTTAATTACTGACATCGGTAACCGACCTAATGCGATTTGATTATAATTCAATTCGTGACGATCATAAGCGGAAAGCTCATATTCTTCAGTCATTGATAAACAATTTGTTGGACAATACTCAACGCAATTTCCACAAAATATACAAATTCCGAAATCAATACTGTAATTAAGCAAACGTTTTTTTCGCATACCGGTTTCCAATTTCCAATCAACAACGGGTAGATCTATAGGACAGACACGAACACATACTTCACATGCTATGCATTTATCAAATTCAAAATGGATTCGTCCGCGGAAACGCTCCGATGTAATTAATTTTTCATAAGGATATTGAATAGTTACAGGTAAACGATTTGCATGGGATAAGGTAATGATGAATCCTTGACCAATGTACCTTGCCGCCCGTATTGCTTGTTGGCCATAATTCATGAACTCAGTTACCATCGGGAACATATTGTAAAGATCTATGAATAATCTTATGTTTGTTTTTTTCTCTTGTTTAATGATTGAAAGACGTGAGAAATATAGAATATCATATTCTTTTTTCGTTTAGAGTGAAAGGAGTTGGGAAGAGGTTGTTAATAATAGATTACCGAGAGAAATGGGTAAAAGAAATTTCCATCCAAGATTTAATAATTGGTCCATTCTTAGTCTCGGTAAAGTCCATCTTGTTGTGATAGAAATGAACACGAACAAATAAGTTTTAGCTAAAGTAATAAAAATACCAATTGTCATTCTAAAGACCCTACCTACTTTATTTATTTCAACTAGATCAGAAAAAAATACGGACGGAATTAAGATATTCCAACCACCCAAGTACAGAATTGTTACAAATAACGACGAAACTAATAGATTGAGATAGGAAGCAACATAAAATAATCCAAATTTGATACCCGAATATTCGGTTTGATAACCTGCTACTAATTCTTCCTCTGCTTCGGGTAAATCAAAAGGCAATCTCTCACATTCTGCTAGGGAAGAAATTAGAAAAATGATAAACCCTATAGGTTGACGCCACAAATTCCATCCGAAAAACCCATATTTGGATTGCGCCTCAACTATATCAACTGTACTTGAACTATTAGATAATAATAGTCGGTGATAACATCACTGTTCCCATCGCTAGTCCAGAACCGTACATGAGATTTTCACCTCATACGGCTCCTTGACGGCCATCAACAAATCTAAGGACCGAGTTGATCTTTTTTATCGTGATAGATTTTATTTTGGGTCAAAATAGAGATAGAATCAACATCCGTCGGAAGGTCCAAAATTAGACCGATGGAATTCTGTATGCCAGAATGATATAATAACTCAAAAAGCACTTATGAATTAATCTCGTCCTTTAATAATTTGAATTTTTCTTTGTTGAGTAATAACTTATTAATAAAATACTCTTTCTATGAATATCAATAGCCATCTTTTTTTGATTATTATGAAAAAAATCAGAGATTAGATGAATTTATTAATAATGACAGGCTATTTCGTGATCTCTATGAATTTTCGTTCCTATTCTTCTTTCAAAGAGGAAGTTCAAAACAAGAAAGGATTGTTTCGTTCCGGATAGTCGTTTTTTAATCTGTGAGTAGGAGCATACTCTGGATTGTAATCGTGAGGAGTACTGCTTGATCATTTCTACAAATTTAAAGCCTCAACTATTGGTCTTTTTATGTTATCCAAAGATTTTCTTTTTGAAAATTGACATCAAAATTTCTATTACTAATCCTTTATGTATTTTTGTGTTCCTAACCATCCACTCATTTTTGTCGAACCCTCCGTTCTAGTAATACATATAAAGGATAGTGAAAACTCTATACGGTTGATCTTTTGAGCCCGCTTCAAGCCAGGATGACTAATCACTAATCAACCAATCATGGGGTAAAAAGTCTTGCTTATATTGAATTTACTTTATTTTTCGTTCTTGTACTTAGGAGATGAGACTCAATCTTTTTACTGCTAATTTAGAAGCTGTTTTTTTTTCACTCATATAACTATCTGATTTAGTTAATTTAACCTGAATGATGAATAAAAAAGTGAAGATACCTATTCAACTTCTTTACTTACAAAAAAGAATTAAAGAAAAGGTTATAACGAACCGCACGTAGAGATATTGATAACACACAAAGAGTCAACGGTATTTCATAACTAATCGATTGAGCGGCGGCTCGTAGACCACCTAAAAAGGAATATTTGTTGTTTGATCCATATCCTGACATAAGAAGTCCAATCGGAACAATACTTGAAAAGGCAATCCATAAAAAAACACCGATATTGAGATCGGATAAAACAAGGTGAGAGCTAAAAGGAATTACTGAATAACTTACGAAAATGGATATAACTGCTATGGATGGTCCGATAATGAATAACCGACCATCTCCTCTAGCTGGAAGAAGGTTTTCTTTGAAAATAAGTTTTGTTCCATCTGCTAGAGCTTGAAGAATTCCCAACGGACCGGCGTATTCCGGTCCAATACGTTGTTGTATTCCGGCGGATATTTCTCTTTCTAACCACACAATTAGGAGTACACCTATTGTGATTCCCAATACAAGAATTAAAATAGGTAAAAGCATCCCTATGATTCCATAGATCTCTTTTAAAGATTCTAATCTATAAAAAGAATGGATATCTTGTACTTCTCTTGTATCAATTATCATTTCAACGATCAACTTCTCCCATAATGATATCTATGCTACCTAGGATTGTCATAATATCAGCCAATTTCATTCTTTTAACTAACTGAGGAAGAATTTGCAAATTGATAAAACCGGGGGGACGAATTTTCCATCTCCAAGGAAAACCACTCTGATCCCCTATTAAATAAATTCCCAATTCCCCTTTTGGGGCTTCAACTCTTACATAAAGCTCTTGCTTCGGTAATTCAAAAGTAGGAGAGGTTTTTTTACTAATGAAGCGATAGTCAAAATCATTCCATTCTGGATCCCGTTCTCTATCAAAGCAACGTATTTCTAAATTCTCATAAGGACCGCCTGGAATCCCTTCGAGGGCCTGTTGAACAATTTTGATAGATTCCTTCATTTCACTGATTCGGACTAAATAACGCGCTAATGAATCTCCTTCTTTTTGCCAATTGATTTCCCAATCGAATTCGTCATAACATTCATAATGATCGACTTTACGAAGATCCCATTGAATTCCACAAGCTCGTAGCATCGGTCCGGATAAACCCCAATTTATTGCTTCTTCGGCACCAATAATACCTACACCCTCAACTCGTTCTAAAAAAATGGGATTTCGCGTAATAAGTTTTTTGTATTCAGAAACAGCGGTTAAAAAATAATCACAGAAATCCAAACATTTATCTATCCATCCATAAGGGAGATCGGCCCCTACTCCTCCGATACGAAAATAATTGTGCATCATTCTCATACCGGTGGCAGCTTCAAATAGATCATATACTAATTCTCGTTCTCTGAAAATATAGAAAAAGGGAGTCTGTGCACCAATATCTGCCATAAAGGGGCCAAGCCATAACAGATGAGAAGCTATACGACTCAATTCTAACATAATCGCTCTGATATAACTGGCTCTTTTAGGTACTTGAATATTCACCATCTGCTCGGGTCCATTTACGGTTATTGCTTCTGTGAACATAGTAGCTAAATAATCCCAACGTGTTACATAAGGCAAATATTGTATAACTGTTCGGTTTTCGGCAATTTTTTCCATCCCTCTGTGCAGATAACCCAATATTGGCTCACAATCAATAACATCTTCGCCATCTAGAGTAAGAATAAGACGAAGAACACCGTGCATTGATGGGTGATGAGGTCCCATATTGACTATCATATGTTCTTTTCTTTTAGTTGTTACATTCATAGTTTATTCCTCGATTCATTCTTTCATGAACTGCTTAAAATGAAAAGAAGTTCGTCTAAATTCTAGATAAAAAAAATTCAATAAACAATTTTTAAATGAAAAAATTAACGCGTTTTTGATTCCCGAATATCCAGCTGATTCAGTAATTCTTTATAAGAAATTCTTTTTTTCTTTGACAAATAAGACAACATCCGTTGTCGTTTTCCCAAGATTTTCCGTAGACCTCGCTGCGATAAATAGTCTTTTCTGTGAAATTCCAAATGTGAAGTAAGCCTTCTTATTCTCTTGGTGAAATGAAAGACTTGAAATTCAATAGATCCATGATTTTCGTCTTCTGAAATAACTGAAATAACTTTCTTTTTTACCATAAGATAAAATCGACTCTTTTTTCCTTTTTAAAATTCAAAAAGCCATTTAACCGATCAGTAAAAATAATCCTATTCATTTTCTCATTTTAATTAAGTAAAGTATAAGTAAAAAAAAAATAGGTATTTACACAGATAAAAGAGAATACCTTTTTGACCTATTCCGATTTGATCTAATCGAATATCTAATTAGTTATCTAATGGATATGGATACATGCATTGAATTAGTATTGATTTATCGTATTGGAATGGGAATGTAAGACAATAGATGTCTACAACCCCCGGTTTCATATACCAAATACAGACCTGGAAGATATATATATGAGATGAGAAATGCATCATTCGCGAATTTTCAATGGGGATACATATATATCCTTAACAGGATAAAACGGCTTCCATTATTGGTATCAAAACAATATCGATTCATACAAGATAAATCCTCTAATCGGTAAGTAGGCCAAAGAAAGAATTTGAATTGAATTAGTTCAATTTTATCCCTATAACAATTTTGACTTTTATCCAAAACTTGATCATAGTTTTTTACGTTATTGCAAAATCCTGAATTGTTCGAAATAAGATTTCTATTTCTAGAATTGAAACAAATTCGAATTCTTAATTCCCTACGACATTTAGTGGAAAAAATTCGTTCAGTAATAACTAAATCATAATGTTTTTTGACTCGATTTTCAGTTATTCTTTGATTTGGATGTCTTACAATATAATTATTGTAATTGTTTCGCTCAATATAGTGTTTTTCTCGATAACTTTGCTTAAATTGGTGCTTACTCTTATGAACCAATGAAACATTTAGAGTTTGATACATCAAAAATTGACCGTTGTTTTTTATAGACAAATGCACAGGTTCGATAATTAATATTCTTTTTTTCATCAATTCTCTAAGAGTTAAATCTTTTTGAATCATCAGAATATCTAGACTCATTTCTCCCCTTTGCAGAGAGGATATAGCAATTTCTTTTGGATTTACCAGTCTAAGCAGGAGACAATATACTTTAATATTATTCGTTATTTTTTGATTTAAATAATTATTCCATCTCAATTGAAAACGTAAATACCTTTTTAAGAAAAAATCAAGTTCTGCTTCCGTGTTGCTCTTATATTGCTTTCTCTTTCGACGTTTTTTCCTATCTGAGCCTGCAGAATCTTCTTCAATATCTTTTTCTCGAGTTGAGAAAATTGATTCAAGAGTTTCTTTATTTTGTACATTTAATTCAACATTATTTTTACCTGGGGATTCTTTTTTGTCTTGATTTTGATTTTCAAATTTAATAGATTTATTTTCATTGGACAATTTGAAAGGATTCTCTTTTTGATTTTTAATGATGTTTTTATTTTCACTAATAGTTTCATTTAAATTGAAAAGAAGTTCTTTGGCCGGGATGATCCAGGGTTTCATTTTATATGTATTATAAAGGAGCACAAATTCTACAAAGAACCAAAGTTTTAGATTCGAAATAGGACGACTTAGTATTTCTTCATTCATTCCCATCCAATCAAAAAGGCTTTTTTTTGAAATCTTGAGTTTCTGATCGTTATCAATATCAATTTGAAGATAAACAAGGTCTTTTTTATCAATTTTACCAACTATTTGATAATTATTTACTTTATTTGGATCGCTATCGATCCAGGAATGAATATCCCCTTTCTTTCTAAAGCACAAATAGAGAATTTTCCAATCAAAATATTTTCTATCTGGAAATTTATCCAGATTCATATTTTTGTTCTGTCCGAAATAATTATATATATAATTATTTATAGGGATAATACGCTCTGATATATCAACTAAGGTACTTTTCTTTATGTTGTATATATTGGAAATAGAACCAATTTCTTGTGGATTATTTATCCGTAATGGTGATACAGAAATATATGAATCCTTTCCATCGTCATAATTAATGGATTGATATAAGAAAAGTGCATAATTATAGTATTTTTGAAAGTTAATAGTATATTTTTCATTGGGGAATGAATTCAATTCAAAATTAATTAATTTTTTACAAAAAATTAATTGGTCTTTTTCATATAAATTAATTTTTTGTAAATCTTTATTTTCATTCATAATAGGTCTTTGATTCACTCTGTTTCGCCATTTGTGTGGGACTAGTCGATACCATTGAATCTGTGATAATTCATATTGATAATACTTACTTAAAGAGTTTTTCCATTCAACGATTGTGTAATTAAAAAGGTTTTTATGCCCTAATTCCAAATGAAGTATTTCTTCTGGTTCGAAATAATTCCTTATTTCTTTCTTAATAAAAAGGGATGTTTCCTTATATTGAAGAAGATCTCTCAACTTATACAAGCTCAAAATTTGAGTTATATATATTTGGTAAAATACATACGCTTGCGAAAAGTAGGATAAGTTGCTCAAATTTTTGGAATTCTTTTTAGTAATATCAAAAAACCGTTTTTGGAGAGTCCAAATAATGTGAATAGCACTTGTTTTATCACCTTTTTCTTTATTTATTTCATTATTGGAAATCAATTTATCCAATTCGTTTTTTGATAATTCAAAAAGTTGTGTAGTGATTCTTGGACTATTCTTATGAATGATACATAAAAATACTTCTATGTATATCTTTTGAATAATTAAATTGATTATCAAATCGGATTTTCGGATTAATCGTACATTTCTTTTTTTGAATTTTTTCAAACTTTTTCTTATTGATATTACTAATTTATTGAGAGAACTTGTTTTATTACAATTCCTATTTCTGCCATTAGTTATAAACTCGTTCTTATTGTCTTTTTTATTTTGTATTTTTTTTATACGATTCATGATTGTCTTTGTTCTATCAGCCAGATCTTTCATTTTTGTTTCAGGAAATGAAAAATCTTTCAAATCCATAGATTGAGCGGGAATGGGAAGGGATGATTCAGAAATCATTTGATTAGGAATTCGCCTATCTTTTTCTTTTTGATTTTCAGTTAATTCAGATATTTCTTTAAATCCGACTAAAAAATTTTGGTTTTTTTTTAAAAGTTCTTTTATTAGTCCTTTAATAAATAGGATATTTTTGAGAAACCATTTTTGTCTTTCTTTTGAAAGGTTTATCCTTCGAAATAAGTTTTTTTTTTCTTTTAAAATTCGTATCAAAAAAAAAGACTTTTTTTTCCATTTTCGAATTCTTTTTTTCATTTCTTTTAAAATGGGGTTAAAAAACGACAGTCGTTTTCGGGGAGAACCAAAAGGAAGGTCAGTTTCCATTCCCCAAACTGTTAAAAAACAAAAATCAAAATTTTTCCCTTTATTTTTTCGTGGATCTTTTTGAAAAGATTGTACCTTAAATTTGTGCCAAGGTTTAAGGAAAAAAGGAAATAGTATTTTTATTTGAATACCATCTGTTAACCAGTTTTTTGGAAATTCGTTTTCTGATAATGGAACACCATTATAGGTGCATTTAATATGCATTTCGCTTTTCCAATCCTTAAAGTCCTCTGCCCATTCTGGAAATTGAAATACTAGGATCCGTACTATATTTTTAACTATTATCAATGATAGTAATAGAATATATTTTCTAAGAAAAGATTGGATTACTAATAATGATCCTCGTATTATTTGAGCAAATAGAATGCTATCCCAGGCTTCCGCTATTTCTATTCGTACTTTTTCTTGTCTTTTGTATCCTTCTTTTTTTTCTTTTTCCTTTTTTTTTTTCTCATTTTCTTTTGTTTTTTCTTGTGTATAATCTAG